TAGATGATATTGCAGGATTTGGAAGAGAAATAAGGGTTGGGGATCCTACTACATATATGTATATATAATGCCTATGAGTAGAAATCCTTGTGTAAATGGTTACAGAATACGATTTCCTAGAATAAAAAGTGCAGGTGATTTACGTTATGTAAGAATAAAAGTATATGTTATTTACTAGTTAGATAGTAATTACCCCTATATCTTTTTTTCTAGCCCACTGCATTTAGATGGATTCCCATATCAGTCCTTTTTCTATTTTGTCTGTGATTGTGAATTGAATGAAAGAGAAAGAATAGAATAGCTTATAAACAAGGAAACGCAATGACTAAAACCGTATACATATCTATTTACATAAGGTAGAAAGGAAAAACGGCATATCGAAGTAGTTCTGAAAATTCAGTAATATTAGGAATTCCATTTGGAGTTTTTAGCTACTTCGACCCGATAGATTTTAGTGATTTAGTGATAAAGATCAAAAAAGAAAAAATAAGTGTAGTAAAGTAAATAGTAAAAGTAGAAGTAGAAAAAGAAGTAGATTAAGTACTAATTCATTGGTTGGTTGTATCATTAACCATTTCTCTTTTTGGTGCGAGGAACTTACCATGAATCCACTTATTTCTGCTGCTTCCGTTATTGCTGCTGGATTGGCTGTAGGGCTTGCTTCTATCGGACCTGGGGTTGGTCAAGGTACTGCTGCGGGCCAAGCTGTAGAAGGTATTGCGAGACAACCAGAAGCAGAGGGTAAAATACGAGGTACTTTATTGCTTAGTCTGGCTTTTATGGAAGCTTTAACAATTTATGGACTGGTCGTGGCATTAGCTCTTTTATTTGCAAATCCTTTTGTTTAATGTTTCATTTCATCGTAGAATAAAAATGTAAAAAAAAAAAAGAAGAATAAAAACATAACCATAACTAAGAAATTTGAGAATTCTCAAATTCCATTAAGAATAATAAGCGGAGTGATACAAAAAGAACTCTGTTCTTTGTTAGTCCTATCTATAAGGGGAAAGCATATGAAAAATATAACCGATTCTTTTGTTTCCGCGGGGCACTGGCCATCCGCTGGGAGTTTCGAGTTTAATACCGATATTTTAGCAACAAATCCAATAAATCTAAGCGTAGTGCTGGGTGTATTGATTTTTTTTGGAAAGGGAGTGTGTGCGAGTTGTGTATTTCAAGAATAGGTTGGATTTCACCGGCTGCACTTTCTTTATATTTATGTATTATTATTTATAGCAGAAATAGGAACAAAGGGTGCACAATCTCGACGAATTACTTCGGAATTGGATTTCATTCAGAAATCATATGTAAGAACCATAGCATTTCGTGACGAATTGGTAAATGAACTTTGATTCTCTATCAACCAATAATGTTGAGGTCTTTTACATGGTTAAAGATAAATTGTTTGAAGTCCAGGCACAGCATAGCATGGTACTCTTTCTACCGCTACGTTAGTAGCGAAATGGTTTAAAAATGATAAAAAGAAAAAAGGAATAATTGGGAATTTATCCGATGTAGAACACTCATATGGATAAAATTCTTTGAACCATTAACTGGGAAGATGGGTATCTTCCCCCCCCTTTTTTATCCACTGCCGAATCGACGACCTATGTATTGTATTTGTATACAATGTATTTGTATAAAAAAGAGAATTTTTTGGATGAAAAAAATCGAAATATCATTCTAATAATAATGAGAATTAAGTAATGAAGTTCAGAATTCTATTCAATTCTCTTTCTATTCTATTAGAATTTTGATCTAATTTCTCATAGCATATAAAGAAGAAAGAATAGAATTCTTTTTTCTTTAAAATCTTTTTTTTTTTCTTTTTGTAAATAAGTTGTAAATAAAGAACAAATAAAGAAACAACTTTGCTGACAATTTTTTATTTTTTGTCTGGTCTGAAGAGTCCTCCTAAGATTCTGAGATCAGTTTCGATATCTTTGAATATGAACAGAGAGGATAGGCTCATTCCATTAAAAGATATGGGAATGCCCATCAATCAAAGAAAAGAGAAAAGAAACAATTGAGCGTGAGAGCCAAATGAATCGAAAGATTCATGTTTGGTTCGGGAAGAGATATGATAGCTGTGAAATGAATGGAAAAATAATCTACTTTCATTAAATGATTTATTAGATAAGCGAAAACAGAGGATCTTGAGTACTATTCGAAATTCAGAAGAATTACGTAGAGGAGCCATTGAACAGCTCGAAAGAGCTCGGGTTCGATTACGGAAAGTGGAAATCGAAGCAGATGAGTATCGAACGAATGGATACTCTGAGATAGAACGAGAAAAGGTAAATTTGATTAATGCTACTTGCAATAGTTTGGAACGATTAGAAAATTACAAAAATGAAACTCTTTTTTTTGAAAAACAAAGAGCAATTAATCAGGTCCGACAACAAGTTTTGCAACAAGCCTTACAAAGAGCTCTAGGAACTTTGAATAGTTGTTTGAATAGCGAATTACATTTTCGTACCATCAGTGCTAATATTGGTAT